TATGAGATGAGTCAAAAAAAGCATAAAAAGATTTCTAGGAGTCTAAAACAAATGTTAAATGTGTGATATGTGGATCGCTCAACGAAAGAAAGATCTAATTTTATTGTGTGTAGGACCTCTTTGGACAATCACTAATCGCTTCGCTTCCAGTAGAAAGAAAATATGTATTGTCATAATAGCGGAACGACTTTTCTTTTAGAAAGGTAAAAGTAAAGAAAAAAGAAAATAAGTAAAGAAAAAAGTAGTAGGTATTGGTTTTTCTTATTGTAATATCCATAATTCTGATAAGAGTTGATTCACAAAAATAGAATATAGAATATTTAGGAAAAATTCGGTTTCAAAAAATCTCCTATCATACGTAGATTTGAGTTTCGAAATACAATTATGGTAATCATTCATTACTGTATTCCAGTACAATTTTGAAGACTTTTTTTTTTAAGGCTTCGCAAAACGATCAATAAAGAATTGAGTAATCGATTGCTCAATCGATTACTCAATTAGTATTAGTAGTGCCCCAGCCCTAGAGTCCACTCCTTCCCCATACTACAAGTGAAAGGGAAAATGTAAAGACTACCATTAAAGCAGCCCAAGCAAGACTTACTATATCCATGTGAATTATGTCTCCTATTTCTATGAAGGAATTATTCTATTATTGATTAATAATCATAGTGGAATCAATGGCACAGAGTCAAAATCCTATTTTGACTTAGGACTATTGATGAACCAAACCAATTCAATGAATACACTCGTAACAAGTTTCAATATTTTAGGATTTCCGGTAGAATCAGGAAGCATTAAGTACAAATACGATGATACACCCGCCCTTTCTTTTGAAATATCAAAGGAATGCTTCTAATAGAGCATGTAAGAATAGTAAGACCTATTGTTTTGTTTGTTTTAATACCTTTCTTTACTAAGCAAAAACATAAAAATATATATACCATCAAGATAGATAACTATCTATCAGATACCTCTATTTCCTATTTGATCCAAGCTTACTGTCTTTCTTTCTGTGAAAGAATCGGGAAAACCCACCGCCACTATTACTACATCCATTCTTTTTTTTTTTTCAACTTTGACCTTTACTCTATAAGAGTAGACCAACCATTTGCATGTCTGAGCACTCATAGCCTCTCGTGAGTCTGGATACAAAATATCCTCGGGCCTTTCCACAACTCCTAAATTGATTTCCCATCAGCGTATCCGATCTAATTTAATACCCGATAGAGTCGCGAGACACTACTTTAATAAGGGTAGTAGTTTAAGAGTAAGAGATTTTGATACGATAGTCTTTCGTATAATCTCTTCTTCAATTCTAGTAGCAAAAACGGAGTGCCTCTTAGGAACCTTTGTATACCGAGATTTCTGACCTTAGTTCTGAATTCCGGAATTGACTCTCACCATTTATTTGATTCAATTGAAAAATCAAATAAATGACCCGAACCAATCATTAAATTAATAAGTGAGAGTTGTTTCATCCCTATTGATACGGGTTTGGGCTACACCCAGATTTTGAGAAAAAAATTACAGTCTTTTCTAAAACCTATGCTATGGGTTATAAAAATTAAGTATTGACACGCCCGCTTAGTCCTTTGCCTCTGCTTCTTGCTCCGCAAGAATTCATCGAATTAGATCGGCAGGATAAGAAATAAAAAATCTTTTGTTGATCAGGCGACACCCGGATTTGAACTGGGGATAAAGGATTTGCAGTCCCCCGCCTTACCACTTGGCCATGCCGCCAAATTGGATCCAAAATGGCTAAAAATATTATCCATATTCTATTACTAACTCTTTTTTGCTTTTTTTTTTTGATCTAGTTTATATTATTCTCTTCGATTGATTGTATCTCAAAATATACATCACTTAAAAATTTCCCTTCTCTTTTCTATTGAGAGTAGAAAAAATGGATTTCCGACGACAGACTGAAAAATTCAAGGCAAATTGGAACCATTAAAAATTTACTTTGAATTAGTGAACGGTTCTTCAATTTTTATCTCCACTGAAATTTTGTTTCCTTGGATGGCAAAAGAAAATAAAATGGATTTATGACTAATCACATTTTTTTTTCAATAATCAATCCTTTTCAATTTTCATTATCAATTATAACAACATATATGTGTATATGTAAACCCCAGAACAGAAATTGTTACCCGGATACCGAGCCGGGCCTCTCTCTTAATGTACATATCCCTATAGAGAATCATCGTGTTTCAATTTTTCATTGAATATATTGAATAGAAAATACGAATTTTGATGGAGTGTGACCCATGTTGCCCCCCTAAGTGAAATTACAAGAAAAGGTGTGATATGTGGATAGATAGCCGTATCGGCATGTACTTAATAAATACAATACTATTCTTAATATATTTATATTACGCAATTCAATTGTATTCTATAAATTCCACCCACTACTAAAAAGAATCCGCGAATTCTTTTTTGAACATGAAATTTAGTGTGTAAAAAAAAAAGGAAACTCTATACTACTTCTGATTATTCTGTC